TTTTTTTTCAACTTCCCCATTCTTATTCTTTCAAGCAAAGAAAAGATTTTCTCAAAAAAGAGGGCCAGTAAAAAAAAAAAAAAAAAGAGAAGAAAGAAATAATAAGAAATGACACTTCGATTCTATATCATAGGAATGGAAATAGCCCCTCTTCTTATTGTTGTTGCTTCAATATTCAATAACACGTATTTTTTATTTTTGTTTTCAAATCAGATAAATTATTTTATCTATGATTCATTGGAACAAAAAAAGGCCCGGCTGGGTACTGACCCCGCCAGGCCGTGGGAATAAAAAAGGGTCCTTTCGGACGAAATCAAAAGAGATATTCTTTATTTTTATATTGGAAATATTTCTTTCAAGCCCTTACTTTATCTAAATTTGGAATTGCTGATAAAAGTTATATATATCTATATAATAATAAATATAAATAGAGAAGAGATAAAGAAGGACTTTTTTCAGTCCCTACTTTATGTGTAATGTAACATAGTAATTATCCTTTTTCAATTGGGAGAGATGGCTGAGTGGACTAAAGCGTCGGATTGCTAATCCGTTGTACGAGTTTTTTGTACCGAGGGTTCGAATCCCTCTCTTTCCGTTTCCGTTGATGACTTGATATTTTTTTTTTATCTTTCAATTTTATCAAACCCTTTTTATTTTTTCTTTTTGATAGTTAAAGGTGTGGAATAGATAAAATCCCAAGAAAATTTTAAAATCGAGCAAGGAAAACGAAAACCCTTATCCTATTTTTTATTCTTCACGTCCAGGATTACGTCCTGGATCATTAGATAGGAATCCGAAGATGAAGAGAGAAACAAAGAATATCACTACTGTGTAAACGAAGAGTTTGAGAGTAAGCATTACACAATCTCCAAGATATTTTTTTGGAAAAAAAAAAAGAGAATAGATTCTCCATTTTTATACCACATATCCTATTTTGACACCAAGAAACGAAGTGGTTTCTAGAAAATTTTCAGAAATTCATTTGTAATAAAATCATTACAAAAATCTTCTTTAATACCCACAATTCGATATTGTGGGGGAACCTAATAGGGTCTTTCACTGGACAAGAAAAAGGGTCAGAATGAGGAAATGGGGTGATCCAGATTTATCGCGGCTATCCAAGAATTTCAATGTTTGAATCGAGGGTTAATACTGTAAGACTTATCCGATCTTATCAATTGTTAGAATTTTTTTTTCTCGAATAAATCATGAATTTTTCTAGGACAGTATTAAAGATCTTATCGAAAACTTACAGCAGCTTGCCAAACAAAGGCTAAGAGAAAAAAGAGCACAGGTATGACTGGCATAACATCTACAATTGGATTTAAAAAAGCATAGGCCTCGGGTAATTTGACGAAGAAAAAACTACTCGAATAAAGGGCAGAATTAAGACAGATACCGATCAAACTAAAGATATTAAGCATAACAAAGATTTTGTTCTTGGAGATAATTGCATTTTGATTGAGTTATTGATATAAGGTAAAAATAAAGAAAGTAAAGTAGACCAAAAAATACTTCTTTTTCTTTGAACTCACCCAATCAAAAATACTTCAATTCTCAAAAGAGAATTTAAGAAATCATACTTTCATACAATATCTTATATCTTAATTAAATTATATGTAATGATCAATAAATTAAGTTTAATTCTATATCTACACGCGTCAAAATCCTATCAACAATCTAACCTCTTACATAGATATTTGGACCGGAATTGACGAACAACCAATACCAATATTAGTGTTTATTAGTGCAGAATCAAAATCTAAATGGGGCGTGGCCAAGTGGTAAGGCAACGGGTTTTGGTCCCGCTATTCGGAGGTTCGAATCCTTCCGTCCCAGAGCATAAGCATACCCATTATATCAGAATAAATAAAGATTGCTTTTTTGAACAACCTTTTTGTTTTTTGTTTAAGAGTGTAATATTGGATAGAATATGATTCTTGTTTCTAATTTTTAATGATTCTTCTCTGAATCATATCTTTTTCACAAACTGAATTGAGTTCAAATGACACGCGGATGGAACTGAATCTATTTGTGATCCAGGTAAGATGGGAACATAGATCACAAGAGTTTGAATTCAAAAAAAAAAAGTCGGATGGGCCTTTCATCGTATGCTCATCCCCTTCATATCCCCTTCATATTGATATTGAAGTTAATTATTTAGAAAAACCTTACGTGCCATATCTATTTTCATTTTCAATGATGCACTCTAAATCGAAATACGAAAGAAAAACCTCTATATTCCCTATTTCGTATTCCCCTTAGGTAACCCAATCCCAATTATTAATTCTCTGCGGATTTCTTGAAGTCTAAACAAGAAGAGTTTCTTGGTACTAATTGAATTCAATCAAGGGGATTAAGTTATAACTTAAGACTGGTTTAGGGTAAAATAAAAAAAATAGTAACAACGACTTAATCTGGACCTCTTTGGCTTTGTACCTAGACTATCTCGTCTAGCATCCCGTAAAAGAGGATCCTTTTTTTATTTATGATTCATATTCATCATCCCCATAGAATTCGGGGAGTAGATAGGGCTTAAAGAGCAATGTAAGGTATCAATTTGAATATCTATGTCTATCCGAATCTCATTAACAAACGATCAAGTAAATTCCATATGTAAAAGATGTATTTTCTTATTTTTAGGCATTTCGTCTTTGGCTCTAATGAAAATAATTGTAAATCTATGTAACAATTGGTAACAATTGAGGTGGGGGGTTATTCATACATTCTATTCACTTTACTTTTACTTTATGGAAAGATTACAGAAAAATTACTGAACCTCAAGTCAAATATGTAGAAAATGAGGAAATGTTTATATGTATGTATTGTTATCGTTCTATTTCAGTGACAACGGTGTTTCGATTTTTGTGAAAAAGATTTGTGATTTCTTAATGTTAAATATTTAACATAGAGTATCTATAATTGAATTACTTCCAGTGACAATTGTTCGGTTTATCTGATAGATATGGAAATCTCCTATTCTTTCGATTCTGATTTTATCAATCAGATGAAAGAATAACGACCTAAATCTTCCCTTACATATCAGTCTTTTCTTTTTTATTCACTCCACAAAAAAAGAAATAAATTGGATTTTTTTGATCTATCTATCTGCTTTAAATCATTGATGATGGTTCAATTTGAAAAGAAACATGGATTTATCTATCTTCTGATGATCAAAATCAAATGCGGTACTTACTGTAAAACATTATTCAAATAATGATGTCGAAGTAGGAAATTTTTTCAATTAAATATTTTTAATGATTTCTTATGAGTCCTTGGTACTCGAATAAGTGTGAGGTTGGTGAATCTATCCTATCGAGTTACTCAAAGATGAAGATTCAAAAAGAACCCATTTATTCGTGTTATTTATATTTGTGTTATTTATAAAAAAAAAAAAAGATGTTGCATTCATACAATAAAATATGGGATTAAGTTGAATTCTTGCCGAGACTTCTTCAGAAAAACATCTACCCATCCATATAGAAGGAAAAAGTATCGATTATTATGTACCGACTGAACCAATGACTACTCACGATTCCATAATTGAATCAATTACATACCGGTTCAAAACTAGAGAAATGTTATGGTAAAACTTCGTTTGAAACGATGTGGTAGAAAGCAACGTGCGACTTGAAGGACATGATCCGCTGTGGACTCTTACATCCACCATTTTATATTGTATAGGAATGAAAGTGCTCTTGGCTCGACATCCTTTGTTCTGTTCCACTAAAACCCCCATTTTTTTGTTGGGTTGTAATGTAAATAGTACATGATGGAGCTCGAGTAGAAAGTATTGATTCATTTCTCAGGGGCAAGGATCTAGGGTTAGTGCGAATCAATAAGTTGGAATAACTTCGTAAGTATATCTTCGATATAGAAATTGAGAGTATCCAATTCGAGCAAGTTTCAAATCCAAAAGGAAAATTTGTTGGAATTGGTAAAACTCTTTCGATCAAAAGTGTAGCACGCGGGAATCAATCGTTCTATGATTCTTTGATAGAAAGAAATCACAAAAGGGGTATGTTGCTGCCATTTTGAAACGATTAAGGATCACCGAAGTAATGTCTAAACCCAATGATTCAAAGTAAAGATAAAGATAAAGGATCCTGGAACAAGGAAATACCGTTTTCAATTGTCTCAACAACTAGATCAGAATGAAGAATCCAAATAGATTCTAAACGAGACAAAAAAGGGGGGGTTAGAGACCACTCAATAAACGAAATGCCTAAGGGTTTTCTTTGAGCTATTTGAGAGTTATCCAACTTGAGTTATGAGTACGAATGATTTTTTCTTTTTCGGGAAAGAAGAAAAAACAAGGACTTAAATAATAGTCTAATTGGTTTGATGATTTTATGGATCTATTTGCCATTAGCATTCTATACTTAGACATAACTTCGAATCATTTTTTTTCTCGAGCCGTACGAGGAGAAAACCTCTTATACGTTTCTAGGGGGGGTATTGTTCATCTACATCTATCCCAATGAGCCGTCTATCGAATCGTTGCAATTGATGTTCGATCACGAAGAGAAGGAAGAGATCTTCAGAAAGTGGGTTTTTATGATCCGATAAAGAATCAAACTTATTCAAATGTTCCTGCTATTCTATATTTCCTTGAAAAGGGTGCTCAACCTACAGGAACTGTTCATGATATTTCAAAGAAGGCGGAGGTTTTTACGGAACTTCGCCTTAATAAAAATCAATAAAAATAAAACGAAATTCAATTAATAATAAAAAAAAAAAAAAAAAGAGTGTGGGGGTGACTCGTATATAGCTTTGTATAACTTTTTATCTATTATTCTCACTTCTCTTGTTTTGTTCTATTCATACCTATTTTTTATTGCTCCCATAGAATCCCATGCTTTATAATGACGAAAATCTATTTTATTGATATAAGATGGATAGAAAAAAGATCAAGTGAATAGATGAAGAAATTGGATCTAGAAATATAAAATTCTGACATTACCTTCAATCGGGTGGTTTTCGTTGGAACTCTACTAACA